GATAATACAGAGAATGAACCTGTCATCTCTATCAAGATGATTCTACCTCGTCAGATATTTATTCTAGTCTCTGGAGCACGGACTATATAGAATAGATCAAGAAAAGAAATATTTGAACTATGATTCATACCTATTATTCAGACCTCGCAACCGGATAAAAAAAAAATGGGAATAGGTCTTTTCTAAATCAAACAATTTTTTCCTTCATACTTCTTTTGACCAAAATAAACCTTTTTCTCTATATTTTGTTGAGTTATTACATTCATTGAAGAAGTGATGATCAAATGGTTTTTACTCAGAAAACCTTTGAGTTCAGCTTTGGCTTTCTTAAATCATCGTGGTTCTAGTATGAATCTGAGGTTTCAATTGATTCATAGGGTCTCAACAAGAGAATTCCTATCAAACAAAAAAAAAGATAGGGAAGAGAAGATTCAAGAGGCCTGTCACGATTAACATAAAGAAAGATGGATGAGCCAACTTGAGATTGTATTTCTTGGCATTATCATCACAAAGAAGAGATTCCGGATTTTTCTTACTTCGTATCTTTGGGTCAAATCGAGTCAAGCGGCTAAGCCACAAGAAGTTTGAAACTCTATATTCCATATCCGTTGAACCCAGTATTTGTGTGTTTCGGCTTGAGCCGTACGAGATGAAATTCTCATATACGGTTCTCAGAGGGGGAGTCTTTCTTGGGTTACCTATCTCAATAAAGTATATGATTGGTTCGAGGAACGTCTCGAGATTCAAGCGATTGCAGATGATATAACTAGTAAATATGTTCCTCCTCATGTCAACATATTTTATTGTCTAGGGGGGATTACGCTTACTTGTTTTTTAGTACAAGTAGCTACGGGTTTTGCTATGACCTTTTACTATCGTCCAACTGTTACAGAGGCTTTTTCCTCTGTTCAATACATAATGACTGAGGCCAACTTTGGTTGGTTAATTCGATCAGTTCATCGATGGTCAGCAAGTATGATGGTTCTAATGATGATCTTGCACGTATTTCGTGTGTATCTTACAGGTGGTTTTAAAAAACCCCGCGAATTAACTTGGGTTACAGGGGTGGTTCTGGCTGTATTGACCGCATCTTTTGGCGTAACTGGTTATTCCTTACCTCGGGACCAAATTGGCTATTGGGCAGTAAAAATTGTAACAGGCGTGCCTGAAGCTATTCCTATAATAGGATCACCCTTGGTAGAATTATTACGTGGAAGTGCTAGTGTGGGCCAGTCCACTTTGACTCGTTTTTATAGTTTACATACTTTTGTATTGCCTCTTCTTACTGCCGTATTTATGTTAATGCACTTTCCAATGATACGTAAGCAAGGTATTTCGGGTCCTTTATAGAAAAGGCAGATCATAGATATTTGTAATTTATAATATCGGGGAGGAACAAGAGTCTTTCATTGCTACAAATATGGATTATTGAAAAATAAGGCATGTTATTTGGATACCTCTATTCAACTCTGAAGTATTGTTTATTTGATACAAATCGAATAGTTGAAGTATATTTTCCTAAAAGAGGATGGATTATGGGAGTGTGTGACTTGAACTATTGATTGGTCCATGCAGATATATGATTTTATCCGCCACGTTGGAATTCACAACCTAACGTGTCTCCACATCCAACCATCACGTCAGTCCTTTTATGTAGCATAGGATAGGCCGGTTCGCTTGAGGAGAATATTTTCTATGATCATACCCGAATCATGTCATGCATGAACAGGCTCCGTAAGATCCCTAGAATAGAATGATCCAATGTTCTATTTATTCCACTTTTTTTGATTTTTCTTTTTTTTTTAGTAATTTTCTTATAATTAATTGATAGTATTAATATTTCATATTAATTTGATAGTAATCTTAGTAAGTTTTTTATAGTATGTAGATGCATTCATTTCCTCTGCATCGACACTGAATCTATGATACTATTGGAGTTAAATAAGGGATCTAAGGAAGAACGGGGGCTAGACTTTATTAGTAACAAGTAAAAATTTTGTATTTTTGTATGTAATACAATCGGGATGTTGTGGGGATAAATACCAACCAAAAGACATGAGACAATCCAAAAAGCACTTGATCATGATCAAATTTGTAAGCCTACTTGGATATTGAGCATTTCCTTGTTGCCAGAACTGAATTCTTTGCAATGAATAATGAATCGTTGAAACTCGGGGAAATGGAATTTTATAAATCTTTTCTTACATAGAGTCATTCTAATGTAGATATGTATGAAATATAGATCTTCTATGGACCTATTTATGTTCTATGGATCTATTTCTGTGATTCTTTTGATTCTTGCTCGAGCCGGATGATAAAAAATTATCATGTCCGGTTCCTTTGGGGGATGAATCCACAAGAATTCACCTATCCAAATAACAAAGAAACCTGATTTGAATGATCCTGTATTAAGAGCTAAATTGGCTAAAGGGATGGGACATAATTATTATGGAGAACCTGCATGGCCCAATGATCTTTTATATATTTTTCCAGTAGTAATTCTAGGCACTATTGCATGTAATGTGGGCTTAGCAGTTCTAGAGCCGTCAATGATCGGTGAACCGGCGGATCCGTTTGCAACTCCGTTGGAAATATTACCCGAATGGTACTTCTTTCCCGTATTTCAAATACTTCGCACAGTACCCAATAAGTTATTGGGTGTTCTTTTAATGGTTTCAGTACCAATAGGATTATTGACAGTACCTTTTTTGGAGAATGTCAATAAATTCCAAAATCCATTTCGTCGTCCAGTAGCTACAACAGTCTTTTTGATCGGTACCGCAGTAGCTCTTTGGTTAGGTATTGGAGCAACTTTACCTATTGAGAAATCCCTAACTTTAGGTCTTTTTCAAATTGATTAAACCGTGAAATACCACGACATAGGTATCTAAGGAAGATCCCCTTCTGGATCTTCCCTAGATACATCAATCTTATTATGATCTATTCTGCAAATATATGGATCGTGTCGGAGATTAAAAACTTATTCTATTCTTTTTTATTTCTAAAAACTAAAAAAAGAAAAAATTCCAATGGATTTAAAATGAAAACTTTTTCTTAGGTAAATTGATTGCAAAATGCTTCTGTAGAGTGCCCAATATCTGTTTTACATCTTCTATGCGAAAATATTCCATTTTCATAAGATCTTCTTGACTGTGACTCAAAAGGTCCAATAATGTATGTATATTGGACCTTTTGAGACAATTATAGGTCCTGGAAGACAATTCTGATTGGTCAATAAAAATACATGTCAATGGAATTCCTTTTTTGTTTTTCTTGAGATTAGTGAATCTGTCTTGAAAGGAAAAAAGGGGTAGATTCCATCTGTTTTCATTTTCCTCGAAATTCATGTCCTTTTCCTCTGCATGTAGAAAAGGAATCAATAAATCAATCAAATTACGAGAAGCCTCATAAAGTGCTTCTTTAGGAGTTAAACTTCCATTCGTCCATATTTCTAGAAAGAGTATCTCTTGTTTTTCATCCCCATTCCCATAAGAATGAATACTATGATTCGCATTTAGAACAGGCATAGATACAATATCTATAGGATAACTTCCATCGTGAGAGTCGTTTGTGGATTTCATACGATATCCGCGATCTCTCTTGATTTGTAATTCAATACACAAATCAATTGGTTCTGTCAGGTTAGCTATATGCTGTGTCGTGTCAACTATTTCTACAGAAGGTGGTGAGATGATATCTTGAGCTGTTATGTATTTTGGACCCCTGACGCAAATGGATGCGTCCCTAATTCCATAGAGATTACTTCTCAATACAATCTCTTTCAAATTTATTAAAATCTCATGTACTGATTCTTCAATACCTGCTATCGTAGAATATTCATGCAGCACATTCTCAGATGTTGCACGTGTGATACATGTTCCTTCTATTTCTCCAAGTAAAGCCCTTCGCATGGCGATACCTATGGTATCGGCTTGACCTTTCATAAGCGGGGACAAAACGAAACGACCATAATAAAGACGCTTGCTGTCTGCTCTTGATTCAACACATTTCCACTGTAGTGTTCGAGTGGATCCTGCTACTTCTTCTCGAACCATACTCTTATTTTTCTTTTATTTATGATTATTGGATCAGATCATTGAATCATTTATTTCTCTTGAAATCTCTTGAATTCTTATTTCTACACACGTCTTTTTTTAGGGGGGCGACATCCATTATGCGGCATGGGTGTTACATCACGTACGAAACTTAATAGCATCCCATTTCTACGAATGGCTCGTAATGCCGCATCTCTTCCGAGACCTGGACCCTTTATCATAACTTCTGCTCGTTGCATACCTTGATCAACTAATGTACGAATAGCATTAAATGCCGCGGCTTGAGCAGCATAGGGTGTTCCTTTTCTTGTGCCTCTGAATCCAGAAGTACCTGCGGAAGCCCAAGAAACCACCCGACCTCGTACGTCTGTAACAGTTACAATAGTATTGTTGAAACTCGCTTGAACATGAATAACTCCTTTTGGTATTCTACGTTCATTCTTATTTGAACCAATACGTGCATTCTTACGTAAACCAATTTTTGCTATAGGTTTTGTCATATTTTATTAGATCATATTCATAAGAATAAAAGAAAAAGAAAGAAGAATCAGAAATCTACATAAAGATACGGATACAGGAATATCCATTTCATATGAAAACGAATCCTTTCTTCTTTCTTTTTACATGTACATGGGTTTTTCTTTTAAAAAGTTCTTGATTTAGAACTTGAGAAGGATTACCCCTGTCTCTGTTTATGTCTCGGATTGGAACAAATGACTATAATTCGCCCCCGCCTACGAATCAAGCGACATTTTTCACAAATTTTACGAACAGAAGCCCTTATTTTCATATTTATCATTCCTTACTTTCATTCTGAATCTATTTTTTTTTGGAAACAAAAATCAGTTTATTGCATTTTTGAACTTCGAATTATATCCCTACGAAAAGGATGTTTAAAAGAATGATCTAATCGTTTGAATCTTTTTTGCGAAGTCTATAAATTATACGTCCCCTGGTTGAATCATAACGACTCATTTCTATTTTGACTCTATCTCCGGGTAGTATACGTATAAAACTGCGCCGGATTCTTCCTGAAATATAACCTAGAATTAGATCTTCATTATCTAACTGAACTCGGAACATGCCGTTGGGAAGTGATTCAGTAATTAAACCCTCATGAATTAATTTTTGTTCTTTCATTCCAGGGAACCCTCTTTAAGTATCAACTAATAGAGGAAGAGTTCTATAATTCACTTCTCCTCTCTATTTTACAAATAGTAAGTTCGAGAGAAAATTAGGGTACCCAGGAGAATCACCATATATAACACAAAATTTCTCCTCCAATTTTTTCTAGTCGAGCTTCTCGATCTGTCATTATACCTCGAGAAGTAGAAAGAATTACAATTCCCATTCCGCCTAAAATCTTAGGAATTCGTTGATAGTTGGAATAGATTCGTAGACCGGGTCGGCTGATACGCTTTAAAATTATTTTATTACCTTTCCTATTCTTTCTATGTCGTAAGGTTAAAACCAAGAAATTTTTTTGACTTTCTTGATGTTTTCGAACATTTTCAATAAAACCTTCTCGTAAAAGTATTTTCACAATGTTTTTAGTGATATTAGTAGATACTATTTGAACTCTTCCCTTTTGATCTATGTCAGCATTTCTTATAGAAGTTAATATATCGGCAATAATGTCCCTACCCATGACGAACTATAGTTATTGGTGCCTCCTAATTTTGATATAATCAACATGCTTCTTTTTTGTTTTATTTTTTATTGAAATTCTTAAATTATAAAAATTATAAAAAATTATTAGAAATTTAAAGTATATGCATGAGACACAATCTATTCTATTAATAGGATCTGTTTCAGATATTTGAATATTCTAAGTTATAAATATAAATATTCCATATATAGATATAGATTATAGATAGGATATATCCTATCTATAATACTTCGGGTGCTAATGAAACTATTTTAGTAAAATTCAATTGTCGCAATTCTCGAGCAATCGCACCAAAAATTCGAGTTCCTTTTGGATTTCCTTCTTGATCAATGATAACCGCTGCATTGTCATCATATCGTATTATCATGCCATTATCACGTTTGAGTTCTTTACACGTGCGTACAATCACAGCTCTAATTATTTCTGATCTTTCTATAGGCATGTTGGGCACTGCTTCTTTGATTACAGCAACAATAACATCGCCAATATGAGCATATCGGTGATTACCAGTTCCTATGATTCGAATACACATCAATTCTTGAGCTCCACTGTTATCCGCTACATTCAAAAGGGTCTGAGGTTGAATCATATCATTTTTATTTGAATCTCTTATTTCAATGCAAGGGATAATGGAAAAAAGAAATATTGTCTGTCTAGAGATAAAGAAATCCGTGGTTGTTTTTTCGTTCTCAATACTCCTTCTTCTTTTACTTTTGTTTACCTATCCTGAAATAACAAATTGAGTTCGTATAGGCATTTTGCATGCAGCTATTTCCATAGCAGCTTTGGCTACAGTTTCTGATACTCCACTCATTTCATAAAGTATTCGGCCCGGTTTAACAACAGATACCCAATATTCGGGGGATCCCTTGCCCGAACCCATACGTGTTTCTGTAGGTCTTACAGTAACAGGTTTGTCGGGAAAGATACGTACCCATATCTTTCCACCACGACGCGCATATCGTGTCATTGCTCTTCGCCCTGCTTCTATTTGTCTAGCTGTGATCCAAGCAGGTTCAAGTGCCTGAAGAGCGTATCTGCCAAAACAAATATGATTGCCTCGGCAAGATATTCCTTTCATTCTACCTCTATGTTGTTTACGAAATCTGGTTCTTTTGGGGTTATAGTTGATGGTTATTTCTGAATTCCATCTCTACTGCAAAGCCGGACATGAGAGTTTCTTCTCATCCAGCTCCTCGCGAATGAAATGATTCAATAATAATAATATTACATATACACATGTATTTTATTCTAAGAAAGAATATACTAAGAATATACTAATTTTTTTTTATATTGAATTTTTTACATAGGTAGCTGTATATATAACTAGATAACTAGGCGTGTTTGTTTATATATAATGCTTCTTTCTTTTATCAAAATTTCTAAAGTATTTTACTTTACCTCTATTGAATCACGCCAACAGTCATCCAATAAATGAAATTCTTAAATTAAATAAAAATAAAGAAAGGTTTCGCGGGCGAATATTGACTCTTTCCTCCTTCATTTGTAGGGTCAATTCATGACCATTTAAAAGAAATCCATTTTTTATTGGTTCATTCCGCCATCCTACCCAATGAATCATTAGGATTGATTTGTTTTCAAGAAAATCCTATGTAATCACAGGTTCCATCGTTCCCATAGCTTCTCTATTAATGCTTAGGCCTGAACTCTGCAATGGAGCTCTTAACAAAATCTGTTATTTGTTTCCGAGTCAATCTCCTCAGTTTTTATTAACCCGAAGCTCAATTAAATTATTCTCTATTTTTTATTATTTCTATTATCTATTTTTCTATCTTTGATATCTTATTATTTCTTTATCTATCTTCTTTTTCTATCTTATTACATACATAATAGACTGACTATATTATCCATATTGATTAGATTATTTAGATTATTATTTTAATTTAATTTCTTTTATTATATTTCTTCTATTTTCTTCTATGTTTCTATTTTATTTCTATTTTTTATTTGTATATTTCTTATTCTATTGTAATTGTATATTTTGTATTTTTATTTGATGTTGATGCTTTATAACACTGCTTTTTTATGGGGTAATTCTTCATAAACCATACATATGGGAATCATATATCATTGAGATCTTTATTCTCTCTTTCTATCATCCTTCCATTTTTCCACATCCCTTTTTTTTTCACAATTCATAATCAGATTTCTTTTTTATGAAAAGAATTTCAGTTGCTACAACTATATGATCGATTCAGTCATATAGTGACTGTTTCTTGGGATCTCGACAATACGAAGCAATAAGTTGGTTATTAGTTTTGAGTTTCTTTAGTTTTTATAGTGGGGTCAGCGTTTTTTTTTTCAATCTCAATTCTCAACTCTAAAGAAAAAACTAACGAGTCACACACTGAGCATAGCAATTATACTAAAATCTAAATTAAATTAAAGGGTAAATCAAATTTTTATTCAACCTTATAGAATTATAATTGTTCGTTTTTCTTTGATTAAGAAAAAAAAAAAAAGAAAAAGAAGAAAAGAGTTTCTAAATTTTTTCTATCGATGAGCAGAATGGCGAGATAAAGAAAGGTCCATTATTCTTATTTTCTTATTCTTGGTTTACAAATATCCAAATTTTGATGCCTAAGACTCCATAGATAGTTCTAATTGTATGGGAACAGTGATCAATTTTAGCGCGAATTGTTTGTAAAGGAACCCTGCCTTCTCTGATCCATTCGACACGTGCAATCTCTTTTCCGTCGATACGCCCTGCAATTTGCACTTGAATTCCTTTTGTACCCGTTTGTTCAGTTAATTCAATAGCTTTTTTCATTGCCTTTCGAAATGAGACTCTATTTTTTAATTGTAAAGCTATATATTCTGCAAGAATATTAGGTTGTCCATAAGGCTTTTCAATTCTTGTGATAGCAATGTTGAGTCTCCGATTTACAGAATGAAACTCTTTTTGTACATTCATCTGTAATTCTTCGACTCCCCGTGTTCGTCCTTCTATTAATAAATTGGGAAATCCAATATAGATTATGACCTGAATCAAATCTATTCTTTTTTTAATTCCTATATGGACAATTCCTTCTAAACCCGAGGATATTTTCTTATTTTTTTTTACATAATCCTTAATACAATTACGTATTCTTTCATCTTCTTGTAGACCCATGGAAAAATTCTTTGGTTTTGCGAACCAAAAAGAATGATGACTTTGAGTTATTCCAAGTCTGAAACCAAGTGGATTTATTTTTTGTCCCATATTTTTCTATTATTTTTCCATCCATTTTTTTTTCTAAATAGGAATCTAAATTTTATATTTTTCTTTTAAAAAAATCTTTATATGACAAGTGGTTTTTTTTATCAGATAACTACGCCCTCGAGCCCGGGGTCTTAACTTTTTCACAATAGCACCTCTATTGACTTCAGCTTTACTAATAAATAAATCAGCTTTATTCAAACCCATATTATGACTAGCATTTGCTGCTGCAGAATAAACTAATTTTAAAATTGGATAAGATGCCCAATAAGGCATTAGTTCTAGTATCATGAGTGTTTCCTCATAAGAACGCCCGCGAATCTGATCAATTACTCTTCGTGCTTTGAAAACAGACATACATATATGTTGAGCTAAAACTTTTGCTTCTCTATCCGAATTTTCGTTCTTTATCATAAAAGTTCTCCCCCGCCAATGAATGATAAGTGCCTAGGTGAAGTATAGTATAAGATAAGTCAGAAAAGTATAAGTCTTATTAGTATACTAGAAAAAGAAAATAAATATACCTATACTCTTACTATAAGATAAAGACTCTTAAGTCTAAATACTATTAAGATAAGGCTTTTCACATGAATACTTAGTAGAACGACTAACGACGAGATTTATTATCGTTTCTCGCGTGTCTCACGAAAGTGAGAGTAGGTGCGAATTCTCCCAATTTGTGACCGACCATACGATCTGTGATATAAATAGGTAAATGTTCCTTTCCATTATGAATAGCGATTGTATGGCCAATCATTGTGGGTATAATGGTAGATGCCCGAGACCAAGTCACTATGATTTCTTTCTCCTCCCTCCTGTTGAGTTTTTCAATTCTTCCCGATAAATGATTAGCTACAAAAGGATTTTTTTTTAGTGAACGTGTCACGGCTGATTACTCCTTTTTTTCCATTTTTAAAATTGGCATTCTATGTCCAATATCTCGATCTTAATCTGAAGTATAATGATGAATGGAAAAAAGAGAAAATCCTTTAGCTAGATTTAGCTAGATAAGGGAAGGGGCGGATGTAGCCAAGTGGATCAAGGCAGTGGATTGTG